AGGCGAACGACGGGAATTGAACCCGCCTTTGGTGAATTCACAATCCACTGCCTTAATCCACTTGGCTACATTCGCCCCTTTAATCTTTTATCTTATAGAAATTATAAGATAAAAGATTAAAATTAAATGGTTGAAATTTATATATAAAAATTTATATATAAGTTTTTTATTGTCCTAATTCTGGTAACCTTAATTAGTTGAATATACAACAGCATATAACAAGTAAATATTTAACTAGACTGAAAGCTCCTATTCAATTTATTCAATTCAATAGCCCATATCCATTCCATATATATTATATTAATTAAAATAAATAAAATATATTAAATATTTAAATATATTATTTAAATTTAAATTAAAAATTAAATATTTATAATAAATTAATATAATAAATGATAATAAATGAAAAAATTTAGTTCATAAGGACACCATATAAGCTGTAGATAGAACCATTAATCTGATAACAGATGCTGCTTCCCAGGATTGGATAAAAATGTAAAACAATAGCAGAAATATAAATAAAATAAAGGAAACAAAAAATAATATTAATAATATTATTTAATATTTAATTTACTTTCCATGTTTAAAAGTAGAGATACATAAACACGTGCATGAATACCATTAATATCCACTGTAGGAGAAGCAATGAAACAGAAGATGTAGTCAATAAAAATAATTTATGTGTTGGTCAGTTACAGAAGTGACCCTATAAAGTATAAGAATTATTAATTATTATAAATATTTATTATAAATATTATAAATTAAATATTAAATAAATAAATAATATCCAAATACCAAATTCTACTTCTATGTACTCCCTGGAATTTTGAAGAAAATTTTAGGAATGTTAAAAAAAAAAGAACGTCTTCTTCCGACATAAAAAATTCATCCAATAACTCCACGCCCAGTCTTTTCAAAAAAGTGCGTTCAGTACTTTTGTGTTTTCTAGCCAAAGTTTTAGCACAAGACAGCTGAAGTATACACTTTATTCGATGCAAACTCTTTTTTTTGTAAGATCCACTATGATAATGAGAAAAATTTCTGCATATAGACCAAAATAGGTCAATAATATTAGAATCTGATAAATAAGTCCAAACCGGCTTACTAATGGGATACCCTACTACGTTACAAATTTTTGCTTTAGCCAATGATGCAATCAAAGGAAGAATTGGAACAAGGGTATCGACTTTCTTAATAGTATTATTGATTAGAAATGAATTTTCTAGAATTTGACTCCGTACCACTGAAGAGTTCATTTTTAAGTTTGAAAGATAGCCCAAAAATTCAAAGGACTTATTGGAGAATTGGTTTATATAAATACTTCGTGGATAAAACCACAGGGAAAAATGCCATTGCCAAAAAGTAATAAGGTAACATTTCCATTTATTCATGAAAAATTTCGTCCCTTTTGAAGCCAGAATGGATTTTCTTTGATATCTAATGTAATGAATGCAAGGTTCCTTGACCAACCATAGGTTCGCCTGAAAATCCTTGAACTTTACAAAGACATTAAAAAGATGTTCTATTTTTCTATAAAAATAGATTCGTTCAAGAAGAACTATAAAGGATATTGATCGTAAATAAGAAGATTGGTTACGTAAAAAGACAAAAATAGATTCATATTCATATACATGAGAATTATATAAGAATAAAAAAAATCTTTGATTACTTTTTTCAAAAGAATAGCTTACTTTATTTTGAGTAATACGACTATTCCAATACTTGTTAAGAAGGAATCGTAATAAGTGCACAGAGGAGGCATCTTTTAACCAATATCGAAAAATTTTAATAAATATTTCCGTATGGACAGAGTGAGGTATTAGTATATCTAATACTAAATTTAAATGTGAAAAACTATCCTCTAAAAAAGGAAATATTGAATGAATTGATCGTAAATTATGTAATTTTACTATTTTCTTATTTTTATATTCTAGACAAGATATTAATCGTAGAGAAAATTGAATTTCCAGAATAAAGACAAAACCCTCTGATATGTATTTTAGAATAACTAAAATTTTATTGCACACCAAAAATAAATTTTGATTAGAATCATTAGGAGAAATAATCAAATTATTTTGTTGATACATTCGAGTAATTGATCGTTTCACAATAAGTAAACTGGATTTCTCATAATCTGTACTTTTACTTTTAGATAAAATAAAAAGAGATCTACTGAAACCACGATCATGAGCAAATGCATAAATATACTCCTGAAAAATAAGTGGATATAAGAAGTGGTGTTGTTGAGATCTCTCTAGCTGGAAATATCTTTTTATTTCCTCCATTTTTTTAACAAATTATGCTTTATATTTTGTTTTTTAAAAGATTCTGAACAGTTACTGTGGGTTGAGCCCTTTTTTCAAGGAAGTATAGAATAATAGGAAGATTAAAATAAGTTTTATTTTTCATTGGATTATAAAAGCCTACTTTTATAAGATCTTTTCCTTCTCTTCGGGATCTAACATCAATTGCAACAATTCGATAGATGGCTCATTGGGATAGATAACCAATACCCCCCTGGAACTGTATAGGAGGTTTTTCCTTCGTGCGGCTCAAGAAAAATGATTTTTTTTATTGGATGTCTATATTATATATATATATCTATATATATATATATATATTATATATATGAATATATATATATAATATATGCAATTAAATTAAATGAAAAAAAGAGGACCTAATAAAAAAAATTTATTTATTATTTCAACCATTTTTTTATTACTCAAAAGTAATAAATAAACCATTTTTACTCATAACTCAAGTCTCCGGAAAATTTTTTATTAACTTTTATTTATTGAGTAGTCTTTACTCCCTTATTCTTTAGTCTCGTTGAAAATTTGATTTGGATTCTTTAGTAGTTTTATCCAGACAATGAGACAATCAAGACAATTATTATAATTATTATTATAAAGATAAAGGGTGTTTCCTTGTTCTTATATTCGTTATCCTTAGTATTTAATCATTGGGTTTAGACATTACTTCGATGCTTCTTAATTCTTTTTCAAAATGGCAAGCAACATACCCTTGAATTTATTTATATTTATAGCAAAAAAAAATCCTATGCTATTAATATTGAATTCTCGCATTATACACTTGGAATAGAAAAAGTTTGATCAATTACAACATTGGAAACTTGCTCAAATTGTATCCTTTCTATTTCTATATCATCGAAGATATATTTACGAAGTTGTTATAATTGGTTGGCATTAACCCTAGACCTGTCCCCTAAAAATAAATTAATCCTTTATACTCGAGCTTCATCGTAGACTGTTTAGAACCTAAATTAAATAAAGGGAGTTCAAATGTAACAGAAGAAACAATGTCAAGATAAGAGCACCCTCATTCTTAATATATTAATATAAAAAAATTCTTATCTTATTATTCTTATTATATATTTATTATATATAATATAAATTAAAATGGAAAATGGTTGGATTTTTAATCCACAATGGATCGTGTCCTTCAAGTCACACGTTGCTTTCTACCACATCGTTTTAAACGAAGTTTTACCATAAAATTTCTTTAATTTTGTAACCGGTGTATGGAATTGATTCAATCATGGAATCATGAATAGTCATTGAATTGATTCGTTGGTTCAATTTCAATTGTCAATAGATATCATAAGTTAGTTTTCTATTATAATTATGTGTAAACCACTTTGTCTTCTAGAAAAAAAAATATTTATAATTGAGATTTGATTGCATGAAATAAAATTAATATGGATTAACTCATTTAATTCCCTATATATTTTATGGTATGAGAATATAGGGAATTATAATATAAGCAAAGATATGATGTACTGGGACGGAAGGATTCGAACCTCCGAATAGCGGGACCAAAACTCGCTGCCTTACCAACTTGGCTACGCCCCATTTTAATTTATAATATAACTAAAAAAGACTAATATTTTTTTATTGGTTGTTTATTAACTCTAGTCCTCTATATATAGATATAGACTAAATTTGTTATGTTAAATTAAGATATTGTATGGAAGTATGACTTATTCTCTTTTTCTTATAATATACTATTTAATAATATACTATAAACATTTATTATTTAATTTCTTGTTGTCAAAAATTAATATATTTAATATAAATGTAAATTTTTATAAATGTAAATTTTGTAATATTTATCAATGAAAACGGAAAGAGAGGGATTCGAACCCTCGGTACAAACAACTCATACAACGGATTAGCAATCCATCGCTTTCGCCCACTCAGCCATCTCTCCTGATTGGAAAAAAAGATAATTACTATGTTAAAAGTTAAAATAAAATATTAATTAAATTTGAATTAGAGAGGCGCCAAATCAACGTCAACTATAACCCCTAGCTCTTTCCAAGCTAACTATAACTATGCGGGTTCTATTACCGCTACCCGCTTATTCCCTTTTTCTAAAGATTATATTATTATTATTTGATTATTAAAATAGAAAATAATAAAATATATATATATTATGAATACAATTAATCATTGAATATACAATTTGAAAAATTGCCAATCCTTATAAATGGCGTCTTATTGTCTAATGGATAGGGCAGAGATCTTCTAAACCTTTAGTATTAGTATAGGTTCAAATATAGGTTCAAATCCTATTGGGCGCAATTCTTTTATTTTCATTCACTTTTTTTTATTTCAATTCAATAGTAAGAATTTATTTCATAATTTGAGTACGAGATCTTTTATTTTTTTTTTTTTTATTATGTTTGTTCCTGAAGTAGAAAAAGTCCCCCTTGTTTCTGAATAGCTTCTTTCAAAAGGGCTTTAACTTGCTCAGTAAATGTCTTAGTAAAATTTATTGGAACTGAGGTTTTTTTGGCCGTGTTATAAACGCTCTGGCTAAACCTATTGATGATAAAGGTAAAATTTCACCGTATGAATCTCGTTTAATGGAATCTCTTGCCCCGGGTGTTATTTCCTGGCATTCCATATATGAACTTTTTCAAAACGGGCTTATTGCTATTGATTTGATAATACCTATAGGACGCGGTCAGCGCAAATGGATATACAGATTCGTAAAACATTAGTAGACACGGATACGATTCTAAATCAAAAAGGTAAAAAAAATACCGTAAACAACACACTTTAATCATTTATGATGATCTTTCTAAGTAAGCCCAAATTTATCAATAAATTTCTTGTTTAATTACTTACTTAAAAAATACTTAAAAATAAAAAACCTCACTTACTGGTATCCGAGCAATTTTCTATTGCTTTTTTTTACAGAGCTTCCTTCTTATATCATCAAACCATTACCCATTAATACAACAACATTATTTCATTAAAAATAAATTAAATTAAGAGTAATACCTATCTATACACCTTCTTAAAATTAAACTAATTCGCCGGACATTACTTCATTAAGACCGTGAATACGAGCAATACCATCGCCTACTTGAAGTACGGTACCAGTATTTACAATCTTGACTTCTCTATTATATATATTTATTGTTCAATATGTTCATAATATTACTAATTTCGTCAGATCAGTTATCGTGATTTTTTCTTAATTAAAAAAAAGAAAAAGATGAAAAAAGATAATCCCTTCCCGAACTAAACATGAATCTTTCAATTAATTTGGCTCTCACGCTCAATTACTTAGCATAAATTATCTNTTTTTTTTTTCAATTATTTCTTTATCTACATTTATTATTATTTTAAAAATTAAATTAATAAATAATAACTGATTCCGGAAATATATCGAATTTTGAAGTAAAAGTTATTTATATTTTTTTATTTATTAACAAGAATTTCTTATATAGCTAGAATGACCCTCACAAATTGCAAATACTAATTTATTAAGAATTAACCGTATTGAAGATATAGCGTCATCATTCGCCGGAATCGAAATATCTGCGAGATCGGGATCACAATTTGTATCGATTAAACAAATTGTTGGAATTCCCAAAGTGATACACTCCCGTAGAGCCATATATTCTTGATGTTGATCAATGATAATTACAATATCGGGTAATCCTGTCATATATTTAATTCCGCCCAGATATGTTTGAAATCGGAATAATTGTCTTTTTGCCACAGCCACATCTCTTTTTGTAAGGTGATTAATAAAGTTTTATCTTTTTTTTTCTATTCTTAAATCTCTGAACTTATGAAGTCTAATTTTTGTAGTGGACCAATTCGTTAACATCCCGCCAAGCCATTTTTTATTAACAAAATGGCACCGGGCCTTTCTTGCAGCCAATGCTACTAAATCAGATGCTTTATTTTTTGTACCAACAATCAAGAATTGTTTTCCTCTACTTGCTGAATCAAAAACCAAATCACAGGCTTCGCATAAAAAACGAGCAGTTCTTGTAAGATTTGTAATATGAATACCCTTACGCTTGGCAGAGATATAAGGTGCCATTTTAGGATTCCATTTCCTGGTACCATGCCCAAAATGAACTCCTGCCCCCAGCATCTCTTCCAAGTTGATGTTCCAATATTTTCTTGTCATTTTTCTACCCAACCCCCATAAAAAAAGAGATGAAGAACTACGAAACTGAAATTAAATAAAAAATTAAATAAAAAATTTAGTTCCAATGGAACTTTTTCTTCTACCATAGATTGGCCATAAATATAAATATACGAACAAAACTATTAGTCTAGTCTTTTCTATTGCTTACTATTTTGATTAACAGAAGAGAAGATAGTAAAAAAAATAATCTTTCATTTACCCCTCGAATCAATTTTTTTTTTGTTTCAATAAGGGTTCGTGTTATATTGTTTTGAAGGCATTACATTAATACTTTTAACCCGGTACCAATGAGTATCATACTTATATTATAAAAACTCATTATTGTAAATATTTCTTTACAATCATTGGGATGGTGAAAATACCAATTTTAATTTTAAATAATGTTATTGCATGTGTTCGGGGTTATAAATTTTCTCAGATTCAGATATAGATATAATATATTATATATTATCTTATTATATATTATTTATTATCTTATTATTATCTATTATATATTATCCCTTCAAAAATTTGTATTTTTTTTTATAGTTTCTGTGATTCCATAGATTATACCTAGTGACACAAATACAAAGACTATTACCGCTGGTTAATACATAGAAACCCCCTAAAAATAAGTATATCTTTAGTTAGTATATCTTTAGTTAGTACGTAATGTAATATAGGATCTCCAATCCAATAACCAATAAATAGAGAAAAAAGTCATATGAGAAAACATAAGTAAAAGTAAACGAGACCCCACTTTAACTTTAATTTATAATTTAATTTCCAAAGATAAAGACAAGGTTAACAATAGCTGATCCTCATCAAAATCTGCGTTGAATCCTTTAAAAACTTTTTTAAAAAACTTTTAAAAACTAATGTATGTAAACAAATATAATTCTACCAAAACAACGGGTTGAAATACCTTTATGTATAATTTATGCGAAGTGGATGGTGATCTATTTAGCAATACAAGATGTAACTACTGCATAACTTCCTTAAATATTTATAAATATTTATCAGACAATCAGTTATTTTTTTTACCTAATTTTTTTAGCAATTCCTATATTCGCAACAATATGTTGTAAAATTATATCACGAATTACAAATATCTGGAAAAGCTCTATTGCTATTTCGCGTGGCAATCCACTTTAATGTAATGACAGTGAAGGACCTACGACAATAACGCTCTTAATAATCAACCCATTTGCTAAGCAGAGTCTCCAGAAATCTTATCTCGTTCCCTTCAATTATATCTGAAAATGATTTGTAGACTTTATTATAGCCAGTATTCGTTGGTTGCCCGAGGATTCTATTATAAAAAAGTGTATCCACGGCTTCTTTTACTAATTTTTATCCGGACACATTATGAATTCGTCTAGCATAGATATACTTGTTGTTACATAAAATAGATAGATAAGAGTATTGTTCCGATAGATAACTCTTCTATTCTATCGAGTAGAAATTAAATAATATCTGAGCTTAACCTCATCTATATGAATCTCATCTATATGAATGACGGGCCTTAACTCAGGAGGAAGAACCTATATATAATATATAATAGATATAAAAAAAACCATCTTGTTCCATATTTGTACAACGAAAATTATTAACAAATTTTATGTATCTAATCAAAAAATCCTTTAATTATTCCAACCTTTCAATCTTTCTATGCATTCTCCGCAGGTCTTTATTCTCTTATTTTCATTAATAAATTATCTAGAATAAAGAATAATAAATATAATGTATAAATAATAAAAATAAAAAAATTTGCTGGATTAATGCTATTTTTTTTATTTTTTGGTATCTATTTTTTGGCGTCATGGCCGAGCGGTAAGGCGGGGGACTGCAAATCCCCTTTTCCCCAGTTCAAGTCCGGGTGTCGCCTGATAAAAAAAAAAGAATAGACCTTATTGTTTCTTATTGTTTATTAAATTAATTATTATTTTAAATATTAAAAATTCCCTTTCACTTTCACTCAGAGGGCGGATAAGATCAGTCGGGACTGGCGGGGATCGAACCCGCAGCTTCCGCCTTGACAGGGCGGTGCTCTGACCAATTGAACTACAATCCCGGGTAAATGAAGGTATATCACAGAAATTTTTATTTTTTCTTTGGGATATAATGGGATATTTATGAAGGACAGAAAGGATTTATCTCACCTAGTGATAGTTTTTTGGAAATTTTTGGGCCGAGCTGGATTTGAACCAGCGTAGACATATTGCCAACGAATTTACAGTCCGTCCCCATTAACCACTCGAGCATCGACCCAGGAATAATCTATTTTAGACTTATTGATAATCCATGATCAACTTCCTTTATTTAGTAGTACCCTACCCCCAGGGGAATTCGAATCCCCGTTGCCTCCTTGAAAGAGAGATGTCCTAAACCACTAGACGATGGGGGCTTTTTACAATAAACGTTGGTTACATTTCTTTATTTTTTTTATTCAGTAACCAGTTTTGAGTGCTATTGGAATAGTTGGTTTGGACCTGAACCTACACGCCTATACCTTCGCTTCACAGGAAATTCGCGCAGAGGGAAGATACAGAATTTGAGACTTTCAATATAAAAATATTCTAGAAGGTATTCGTTTTTGGACGGCGGCTCAAGATCAGCCTCAAAAACATACGTTCAGGGGGGTTCTAACATATTATAAAATGCTCTTAATCTTAATGAAAATTTAGATGTAGCCGCCTGGTCGTGATCAAGAAATCAAAGGGTTCGCTTGGTGGTATGGAAAAACCCAACTTATAAATTTATTCCGGTAAATTACTAGGAACTCATGTAGTCCCAGGAGTATTTAAATTAAAGAATTATCTGGGAACCTATTTAAAGTAGCTCGTTTTGTACCAAGAAAACCTATGTATGAACAAAAATTAATTTTATTTTAATATCTAGATTACTTTATTTAATTTCCTCTAAAGTATTCATCTCTAAAATATTTTGCGAGGTGAGATATAGCCGGTCATTCCCCTTATACCTATTAATCCAGGCAAAACAAAATAAATAGAAAGAATTATATTCAATGAGTAAAATGAAGGAGAAAGAGGGATTCGAACCCTCGATAGTTCTTTGTTCAAAACTATACCGGTTTTCAAGACCAGAGCTTTCAACCCCTCAGCCATATCTCCAAAATGCTTTTCTTTTACTAATATTTTACTAATATATTTTACTAATATAATATATAGAATAATATAATAATAATATATAGAATAGATAATAGAACATGACCATTAGGGATTGGATACCAAGACCGAGACCGAGGGGTGAATCTACCAATTTTTCTATCCATAGATAGAATCCGGCAGTTTCATTTGCAAAATTAAAATTATCTTTACTCTATGTATGAATAGAGTGGTCAAAGGGGGTAGTAAAAAATGAAATTGAATTGTGGGTAAACTAAAATAGCTTTATTATTTATTACAATTATTTTATATTTTTATAATTATATATTATGTGGATATATTGTGTATCACAAATAAAAATGCGGATATAATCAAATGGTAAAATTTATTTTCGCCAAGGAGAAGATGCGGTTTTGATTCCAGTTATCCGCCACCGTGATGATGGGTCTATCCCATATAAACTTTACTATAACAACAAAAACCTCCCCTCAATGGTAATTAATTACTAGTTGCCAGAGCCAAATCTCTTATAAAAAAAAAAAGGAATATTGCGAAGACAGGATTTGAACCCGTGACCTCAAGGTTATGAGCCTTGCGAGCTACCAAACTGCTCCTACCCCGCGATGAAATAATTAAGTAAAAACTAATAGAACAAACAAGGATTGAGTGTGTYCTTTTTTTTTATGTATACATAATTCTATCTATACGTAAAAAAAAAGACACATTCTGATCATCAACCGTATTAATTAAAAGTTTATCCTTACCAACTCGATCTTGTTGCTCCTGGCAACAAACATGCAGACACCATTTCACGAAGTATGTGTCCAGATAGTCCAAAGTCTCTATAGTTAGCTCTTGGTCTTCCGGTCAAAAAACAACGGCGATGAAGTCGTGTAGGTGCACTATTACGTGGTAGGGATTGTAACTTCCCATAAATTTCCCATTTGTCAATCAATGATGGAACTTTACTTATTTCTTTTTTTGAGGATCGACGAATCAAATGATATTTCTGTTCCAACTTTTGTCTACTCTTTTCCCTCTGAATCAAACTTTTTCTTGCCATAATGATTCGTGTCCTATTAGTTTTAGTTGATATAAGTCTAATCTTAGATGTAGAAAGAAATATAAAAGGCCCTTCTCCCCATCGAAAGAAATGAGAGATTCCCACGGATATGATAAATTCAAATCAAAAACTAGCCTAATTTTCCCAATGTAGAGGTAAGAAATCCGCGTATAAGTGAATATATAACCTACAGAAAATATGCTAATCCAATCAATCTTGCTTGCACAATGGAAAGGCCACAGGTTTATCTTTACATCAAATCAAATTGACCAAAGGTGTTCGTTTTATGAGCCCATGCTAAAGTTTCAATAAATTAAATATCGACGCCAGGAGATTAAGAATATAAATCTAGTAGTCCCAAAAAGATGTTAAAATAAGAACATACATGTGAAAACTGACTGATAAACCATTCATACCAAAAAGGTTATATCCATTGATAAGTTATGAAGAGTTTAACCATAAAGAATCTCTTAATCAACCCACCCATCAAATAATATTAAACTGTTAAACGTTACCTTGCTCATAATGTGCTTTCAATGCCAATAATAAAGTAAGGCTATCCAATCCAATAGTATTAACATCCAAAAACAAGTCAAATAAAATGTATTCCATGCCAAAATATCATAAATAACCCCTTTATCCCCCGCCATCGCGCAGAAACTATAACTCTTTTTATTTGGCATTAACTTGGAACCGCGTGCATCTAAAAAGAAAGCACCTTTTACTAATACTAAGATTAATGATTATTAATGATTAATGTAGTTGTATTGTATGTAAACCCAGAGTAATAGCATTCAAAAAGTCTACCAGACCTATATGTTATTATGTTATAAAGTAAAAAATTCCACCTTCTCTTTTTTTTTCTACCAATTTTAATTTTAAGGTAGAAATTGGTAGAAATGTGGTTGCTCCCTCGGCAAAATTTTGATAAAATTAAATTGAACTAAAATATCAGGATTCAAGATAATAAATTAATGAGGGAGCGGTATTTCTTTATGATCTATTCCAACGTTTATAAATTGTTTAATCGGTAAAGATAAATTTGAGATTGCCCTTCCTAAGAGAGAGACCTGTAGCCCCGATAAATGGTTATTCAACATATATTTGAGTAGAAACCCTTTAGTTCTCTTCTTTTTTTTTCTCGGTCTTACAAAAAAAAATCATACCATCTCTTTAATTTAATAGGTTAATGCCTTCTTTTAATCCTGAAGTTGTCGGAATTATCGGAATTATTTGTAATAAAATACTGGCCACAATTGAACGAAATATTTAAAATGGATTGGTCGTACCTATGCAACGATCTAGAAAGGAATATGAATAACTCACAATTCTTTTTTTTTTTTTTTTTTACTGTACATAATGTACATAATATTAATTATTATTAATTATAATTATAGGAGAGATGGCCGAGCGGTTCAAGGCGTAGCACTGGAACTACTATGTAAGCTTTTGTTTACCGAGGGTTCGAATCCCTCTCTTTCCTTACCTTCACTCACACTTAAATTAATAGACCCATTTTTTTATTATATTAATTAATAACAACGGATCAACTAGTAATGGAGATCTTTATTCCATCAGGTTAGGTCTTGATATGATATAAATTATTCTCTTTGCTAAACTAGTAAGCATCTGGAAAGAATAAAAGAAGATAAAAAAAGCACCTCGGTCTATGATACATCAAAGTGGTATAACTTTCAGACCAACCCTCCGCTTTATTTTAATTTAGGTTTTAATCTGACGAGAATAATATTCTACAACTAATAATTCATTTATTTTCAAACCAACCCTTTTACTATCTATTATTTGAGTGACTAATCCTTTATATTGGAATAGATGAAGGGTTAAATGGGTTGGTACTTCCACATGAGAAGTAATAGTTAAGAGAATTTGAATCAGAGTTCTGGATTGTTGTTTATCCTTCGCCGTAATAATATCTTGGGGTTTGCAGCGATAACTTGGTATATTTACTATACGTCCATTCACTAAAACATGTCTATGGTTAATGAATTGGCGGGCTGTGGGAATAGTTGAAGCCATACCTAATCGAAAAAGGATGTTATCCAAACGCATTTCAAGTAATTGTAGTAAAACTTGACCTGTTGATCCCTTGGCTTTTCCGGCGATACGAACGTATTTAAGTAATTGCCGTTCTGTAAGACCATAATGAAAACGTAATTTTTGTTTTTCTTCTAGGCGAATACGATATTGAGATTTTTTACCGGAATGCGATTGATTTCTAAGATCATTTCTAGCTTTAGGTCTTTTATTAGTTAGCCCTGGTAAAGCTCCCAGTTGGCGTATTTTTTTGAAACGAGGTCCTCGGTAACGCGACATTAAAGGCTCCTTATTCGTATTATATTATAATTATAATATATAAATAAATTTAAAAAGTAATTCCTTTTTTTATTTTATTTAAATGATTTCCAATCAATAACATTAATCATACCGGAATTTGATAAGTAGTCTTATTGAAGATTCAAGAACTTTAAGGACTTGTATAAAAAAAAACTTTGTAATATTTCTACGCCCCTTTAATTTAACATAGACCTCCAGTAATAAATAATAAAATAAAATAAAATTTAAGGGTGGGTATCCTACATTGTATTGGGAGTGGTCGGGATAGCTCAGCTGGTAGAGCAGAGGACTGAAAATCCTCGTGTCACCAGTTCAAATCTGGTTCCTGGCATTGTTTGCATGAGGTTTTTTTTGGTTCTTGCTTTAAACGATGACTATGGGTGGTTTTTTTAGACAAATAAATAATAAATATAGGCTTTCCATTCCAATGAACCAAACCGTAGACTTTCTCGGTAAAACAGATTAAATTTATTATTATCAAACTAATTTGAACTTTTTCAAAGACACAACATTCATTTTTTTATTGTATGATGAATTACCCTTTAAAAACATTGGATTGCGTGTAAATGAGGTGCTCTACTAACCGAACTATATCTCTTAGTGCTCGTGATGCATATTTTATCATAATTTGTTATAAAGATGAATTATGATACAATATCATAAATTTTTGAACTATATTAATATTATTCTTACTTGTTTATTAACTTATTGCTTATTTATATTTAAAAAAAAATAATATAAATATCTATAATCTGTCGACATTATTGGTTATATTTGATTTGGGATGATAAATGATCTACTTAACTCAGTGGTTAGAGTATTGCTTTCATACGGCAAGAGTCATTGGTTCAAATCCAATAGTAGGTATAATTTATTATATACCATTTACTCCGATATGATATATAATTAATAAGTTTAATTTTTATTTTTCCCAATTTTTTATGTTCAATTTTAAATTAAATTTTTTTTTATAGATTTTTTTTTTAATTGCGTTGTATCAAAATTTGATTCTACTTGATTGTATTCACTCGACAGAATCAAATTAAAATATGATTTTGAAAAAGAAACACTTATTTTGATTATTTAAACGTATCCATTAGTTATGAAATCGAATTGAAAACCTCTATTCTTTCCTAGCTCGCGGATATAGCTTAATTTGCCTAAATTATTTGTCTCTTTCCCTCAGTTTTTCTAGTTTTTCTCCAATTAGCTTCTGCTATTTCAAGAGTTTTTATGAGCTTTCGTGTGAATCAATATTACTTACCCCTTTCCACAGCATTTACTAAAAAAGTGATCTCATTATCATTATTTAATATTCTAGCAAAACCACCCATTAAATTAAAAAATTAATTATTAATATTAATTAAAGGCTTGCTCAGTAAGATCATCTAATTCTTCAGAAAGGATCAATTGAAATCCTATAATGGTTTCTGCTAGACTTAATATTTTCCTGGGTAACCAGAAATATTTAGGCTACAAAAAAAGGTTGTGATAAGAAACGTTCAATTTTGCGCGCTCTTACTATGGTTAAATGATCCTCCCCGGATAATTCATCCAAGTAAAGTTTGCTTAACTCTTTACGCAGTTTCATAATGTTCCTCACAAATGATCCAAGGTTGAAGCATGGTTTAAGTTGAATCTAAAGTATCTACTGCTGGATAAATTCCTTTGGCAGCTAATTCTCTTAATATACTTTAATATACTTAATATACATAGTAAGGGTAGTAGCATCTAAAATTATTTAGTCTTCTCCCCTGATTCCCGCAAAATAAAATCCACTTCCTATACTAGCTTAATCTGATAAAAAATATAGGAGATAAGATCAAAGAAATAATTATGGATCGAATGACTATTCGTCTCTTGAATTTTTATGCAACAACTGATAGGAGCCAAGAAAACTCTATGGAAAAGTGGTGGTTTAATTCGACGCTGTTTAAGAAGAAGTTAAAACGTGAGTATAGTAAATCAACGAGCAATCTTCATCCTATTGAAAATACTAGTGAAAATGAAGATACGAATAGAAAAGACAGGGCTAAAAATATTCATAGTTTTGAAGGTCGTGACAATAATGTCGCTCATTTATTTGGCGTCAAAGCTATTCATAATTTAATCTCGGGCAATACTTTTTTAGTTAGGGATAGTAATAGTAATGGAGACAGTTTTTCTATCTATTTTGATATGGAAAATTTTATTTTTGAAATTGAGAACGATCATTCTGTTCTGAATGAACTGGATTATTTTTATAGTTATTATCACAATTTTAGTTATATGAATAATGGATCCACGGGTGAGGATTTTTTATACAATCATTCCTTGTATGACACTCAATATAGTTGGAATAATCACATGACTAGTTGTATTGATAGTTATCTTCAGTCTCAAATATGCATTGATATATCCATATATAGTGGTGACAAGTATATTTCCGGGTGCTTTGATAAACGTATAACTAGTAGTGAAAGCGGGGCGTCCAGTATACAAACCCGCACGAAGAGTAGTGATTTAACTTTAATAGAAAGCTCTAATGATCTCGATGCAACTCAAAAATACAGAAATTTATGGGTTCAATGCGAAAATTGTTATGGATTAAATTATAAGAAATTTTTGAAATCAAAAATGAATATTTGTGAACAATGTGGATATCATTTGAAAATGAGTAGTTTAGAAAGAATAGAATTTTTTATCGACCCCAGTACTTGGGATCCTCTGGATGAAGACATGGTCTCTCTGGATCCCATTGGATTTCATTCGGAGGAGGAGCCTTATAAAGATCGTATTGATTCTTATCAAATAAAGACGGGATTAACTGAGGCTGTTCAAACAGGCGTAGGTAAAATAAATGGTATTTCCATAGCAATTGGAGTTATGGATTTTCAGTTTATGGGGGGTAGTATGGGATCCGTAGTCGGGGAGAAAATTACCCGTTTGGTTGAGTACGCTACCAATCAATTTCTACCTCTTATTATAGTGTGTGCTTCGGGGGGGGCGCGCATGCAAGAAGGAAGTTTGAGCTTGATGCAAATGGCTAAAATATCGTCTGCCTTACATAATTATCAATCAAATAAAAATTTATTTTATGTATCAATCCTTACATCGCCTACTACTGGTGGAGTAACAGCTAGTTTTGGTATGTTGGGAGATATCATTATTGCTGAACCAAATTCCTACATTGCCTTTGCAGGTAAAAGAGTAATTGAACAAACATTGAATAAAAAAGTACCCGAAGGTTCACAAGTGGCTGAATATTTATTCCAGAAAGGCTTATTCGATCTAATAGTACCACGTAACCTTTTAAAAAGCGTTCTAAGTGAGTTATTTAAGCTCCATGCCTTCTTTCCTTTGTCAATCAAGTAGAGGTGTGCTAAGTTCAATTATTTTATTTGTAGCAAACAATATTAAATTATTTTAGGAAAATGAAATTTTGTAGATATATTTCATGTAGATAGATCAATAAATAAGTCCATTTATAAAATTTTACATTATATTCCTTGGACTTATTTTATATATTCACTTAGATACGTAGATCCTTTATAATTTATAAAATAAATAAAAATATAATTATAATAATTATAATATAGTTTATAATATAATATAGTTAAAGTAATAGTAATATAATAATTAAGTAATAATTAATGTAAATTGTAGTAGTAATTGTCAAATTAATTTTTAATTTAATAATAAATATTAAATATGAAATAATAAATATTAAATATGAATGATAAAAAAAAAAAAAGCCGCAGAATTGGCCTATTTCTTGCGTTTAACTGTAGGAGGCCCATTTTGAGCAAGAGTGATTGAATCCATTTAAAGTCTAATTTTGATCTACGAAGAAAAAATCACGCTCTGTAGGATTTGAACCTGCGACATCGGGTTTTGGAGACCCACGTTCTACCGAACTGAACTAAGAGCGCTGTTTTATCCGAATATAAAAGGCTAAAGATTATTTTTATAACAACACTAAATCAATTTTATTTTTTTTTATAGGCATATATTCTCTAGTTTCCTAAAAATGAATGACTGAGATTATGCGCAATTTTAACCGATCTTAGTTGATTCCTCATCATTACTGTTCAACAAGGACAATTAATTAGGGATGACAGGATTTGAACCCGTGACATTTTGTACCCAAAACAAACACGCTACCAAGCTGCGCCACATCCCTTTATTCTACAGTGTCTTATATAAAATTCCTGTCTTGTTTTCTACATTCCTATTTGTTACATTTATAACAAAATTTCTGCCCCATATTTATCTTTTTAATCTTATTTAATTTAACGTTTGTTTAACATAAAATAAATATATAATATATGAATATGTACTAATAAAAAAAAAATTAAAATAATCCAGTATGAAAATAACTGAGTATTTTTTTTTGTATTTCATTTATAATTTAGATTAAATTTAGTTAGAATGTGAACCCCAATATCAATATAATATATAGTATAGTTAAGTAAATTAAAAATACAAGGGAGATTAATGGCCACGAAAAAAGATGCGCGAGTAATGGTTATTTTGGAATGTACTAGTTGTATTCGAAACAGTGTTAAAAAGGTACCTACGGGCATTTCAAAATATATTACTCAAAAGAACCGACACAATACGCCTAATCAATTAGAATTGAAAAAATTCTGTCCCTATTGTTACAAACATATGATTCATGGGGAAATAAAAAAATAAAGTGAACGAAGTATGTCTTATCCCTAAACGGTTAAAAATTACATTATATCGAATATAGAACATATTTAATAAATAAAAAAGAATACTATTGGGCGTTAAGACGGTATTTAATAAATAGGATTTTAGGGATAAAAAATAAACTAAAAAAACCATGGATAAATCTAAGCAACCTTTTATTAAATCCAAGTGGTCTTTTCGTAGGCGATTGCCCCCGATTCAATCGGGGGATCGAATTGATTATAGAAACATGAGTTTAATTAGTCGATTTATTAGTGAACAAGGAAAAATACTATCTAGACGAATGAATAGATTGACCTTGAAACAACAACGATTAATTACTATTGCTATAAAACAAGCTCGTATTTTATCTTTGTTACCTTTTCTCAATAATGAGAAGCAATTTGAAAGAACCGAGTCGACCACCAGAGCTACGGGTTTTCGAAACAGAAGTGAATAAGCTTATTCTTTGTTCCGTATAATTCCAATACGAACTCAAATGTAAATTTATGTTTTGTTCAACAAATCTGAGAATCCATATTTTATTATCGTGTCGTAAGAAAAAACGAATATAAAAAAAACTTTTTTTTTTTTTATGTGCTCGTTTCTTTTGACTACTTTAGCATAAACATATTTTTATCATATTAATTTTAACCCCCTTCCCGGAGTTAATTCTCCGGGAATTAAATTTTAATTATTACGGTGTATTCTTTCCAATCTGCTTCTTTTATAATTTCGTTGGAAATCATATAAAGACAATTTCTATTTGATATAGCTATTTGGGCTAATATTTTACGATTAAGAAACAACTGTCTCTTAGATAGATCATGTATTAATTTACTATAACTATAGGATATGGCCCCTTCTCGAATTACTGCGTTTATCCGAGCGATCCACAAACGGCGAAAATTTCTCTTTTGCTTATGCCTATCCCGATAAGCCGAAAACAAAGATCTTATTTTCTGTTGAGTAATAGTTCTAGTAAGTCTTGAATGGGCACTTCGAAAACTGGGTGCAAATAAACTAATTTTTTTTCTACGTCTCCGGGCTACATATCCACGCTTAATTCTGATCATTGAATATAATAATAAATAGAATAAGTGAAACTTTGACGAATAACTAATTGATTTCTTTTATTTCAGTTATACTTTTCCCCATTAATAACATAACAAACATATTTTTCCAATGTATAAAATAAAAATTCCAATGGCTTTGGCGACTATAACCTTCCCAACCACAATTTTATATTTTTCATTATTTTACTGTGAAATAAAAAACATAAAAATTAATTAAAATGGATAAATAAAAATAATGGGTTCCATCGTTTCTATGGTTACTTCCTAAATAAACGGTGAGGTCTTTTCTATACACCGGAGTATTTAACTTCATTAATCAATGTTTTTGGTAACTTGTATAGTTCACACCACACTTTTTAGCTCTACTCTCAGAAATTATCCAGTAACAGGCCTTTCACAATGAGACCTACCTATACAGTAACGGTATTTAATTTTGAAAATTAGCTGGATAGCTGACCCTCATAGTACGTTCTTGACCGAGCGAGAACTAAATTTTAGTTTTTTTTACTTTCAATAAGATTTCTTCCGCTTAATGGATAACTATTTATTACCAATGGAGAATTACTTCTCATCTTAAATAAAAAAAAAAAAGTTGATTGGATTTGTACCAACGTAAACCATAAACTTTATCCAGAATAGAGATAGATTTTCTTATTTTTAGATTAGTTATAGTGAATGAAGTTTATTCCATTATATCCTATTCACTGGTATTGATCATTCATACTGGAAGCGGTCTTATTGCTTTTTTTATCATGATCTAAACGAGTCGCACATACACCCTAGTACATGTTCCTCGGCGTTGAGGACATCCTCCGAGGGCGGGGGATTTTTTTGCATTTTTAATGGGCTGTCTTGTATTTCTAATAAGTTGTTTAATAGTTGGCATGTTGAAGTATATACCTAAACTAAAGGGCTGGTTTAAATTGATCCTAACCATTATGGTGGTTAATTCTTATCTTTTTATTTAATTAGATTTTATATATTATTTATATATATATATATATTATATATATATGTATATGGATTTTTATCTAATTTATTTTCATTAAATTGCTACAAGATCAACAATTCCATAAGCTTTGGCTTCTGTTGCTGACATAAAAACGTCCCTTTCCATGTCTTCTGATACAACCAAAAGTGATTTGCCCGTTCTTTGTACATAAACCCTTGTGAGGGTTTCACGTAGTTTAAGCAGTTCTTCCGCTTCCAGGATAAATTCTCCCGCCTGTGCCTCAAAAAAAGAACTCGCGGGTTGATGAATCATTACCCTGATGATAGAAGGGTTCTCCATTTGGTATGATGAAATGAACAGAAAGATAATTTTAGTTTAGTGTTTAGTATAGTATATAGTAAAAAAAAGCATAGAATTGACCAACCGTACGGGCATCTTTTGTGCATTGCATACGGCTCTACAATAAAATTGACCCCTATATTTCCACTTTTTATTCAATCAATAAAGATAAAAAATCTATCAAACCTCATACCCAGGTGGGGAAAATTATAAAATTACCACCTTTCTTTTTGTAAGAGTTAAAAAAATACTATGATGGATCCGTTGCTTTCTATTTTTAATTTTTAAAATAATTATTGTTTGTCTTTTATTTAGCAATCCCAAAGTTTCTTTTTTGATCCAATAAAAAAAAGATAAAATTATTGTTTTTCATACTCTTTTTTTTTTTTTAAAACATAAACATAAAATTTAAACTTTTGAATATGAAAACAAAAAAAGTTTGGGACGCTAAATTGAACTTCCGATAGATAAATAAATTAAAATCGAAAATTTATCCCATACTACTCTCTCAATACATAATAAAATTTTTTGAAAAAAAAAAGAATACAAAAAAAATTCATATCAAATTCAACGTGCCATGCTATTATTACTTACATATGGCGAAGGCATAGTTTTAGTTTTCTCTCAATCAAATAAAAATTTCATTGGCGCCAAGCGTGAGGGAATGCTAGACGTTTGGTAATTTCTCCCCCAACCAGGATAAAGGATCCCATTGATGCGGCTAATCCCATGCATATTGTATGAACCTCTGGTCGCACAAATTGCATAGTATCATAAATAGCTACTCCAGGTATTACCCACCCGCCAGGAGAGTTTATAAACAAATAGAGATCTTTGGTATCATCTTCAATACTAAAATATACCATAAGACCCATAATTTGATTCGAGATTTCACTATCAATTTCTTGGCCTAAAAAAAGTAATCTTTCTCGATAAAGTCGGTTGAGTAGGGTAAATTTATATCCCTTAAGTAACCGTACATGCATCTTTTTATGCATACGGTTCAAAAAAAATTTGCTAATAAAATAATAATAAATTAAAATCAATGTATAAATTATAGTTCTCTTTATTTTTCATATTTTTTTTTTATTAGCAGTTTTGATACCTTCTAAAGGACTTTTTTTTTTTCGATTTTTCAATAAAGGTGTATTTTTACTTCATTTTTACTTCATATCATATATAATATTCATATATAATATAAAAAAGAAGTCAATAAATTGATATAATTAACTTTTCATTGATATATTGTTTCATCGAGATTCAATACAAATCACGGTGGTATTTTCTTGTTCCTTAATGGGTCTCTTTAATCTTTTTTTTTTTTTAGGTTTATGCTCTACTCCGGGTAAAGATCCACCCAATTTTGATTTGCACATATAGGACAAATATTTCCATCACCATTTCTTTTTGTTATGAATTTACAAATAACAAACAGGAATAGTTTATGATACACGTAGTAATCATAGATCTATTTATTACTAACTGGGTTTTTATAAACGGAGCTTGGATACTGCATTTTTTTAGTCCAACCAAAGCCAACCATAAATTATTATAATTGCTATGCTATATAGTACTATGAATTCCCCCCAACAATGTATCTAATTTAATTTCGCGCTCCAATTTTGTGATGATTAAATTTATCTCTTTCTTGGGCGAAACAGAGGATATCTCAATCAATAGGGGGAGAGAATGGGGGAATCCCATATGACCCAATATATCTGACAAGTCGCACTATATGTCAACCCAAGATGCATCTTCCTCTCCAGGAATTCGGAAAGGTACTTTTGGAACACCAATAGGCATAAATTGAAAGAAAAACCTAAATACTAAATTTCACTTTGATATGGAAACGTAACAATTCTGGGTTTACTTTTTTTATAATATTTGCTCTATCAATTTTTTTATATTTATATTAAAAAATTTAAGAAAAAAATAAAGTAAAATTTTACAAATAAAACTTTATTTTATAGAGATGTTTTTACTGGTATTTACCCAGACTTGGATACTAAAATAGAGTTTGTATAACATTCCAAAATCCATTATCCAGTAATGACAACCGTCTTTTTTGGTTGGTACTTCACTATTTTGTTAGGTATTGGTGCAACCTTATTGATAAATTCCTAACTTTTGTTCTTTTTTTATTTATTTAATTCAAGTGTTAAAAACACGTTGTTTCGGGGTTATCCGGGGAATAATCGCTTCAAAGCAAATTTTCCCTAGATACATCTATTAAATAAAATTTGAAATAAATTTTATTTAATTTAATAGAATAGAATTGTACTACATATTAAAAATTTTTGGACCAATTCTTTAATACATGTTTTTAATACCTGTTTTATAATACCCTGTTTTATAGTAAATTGTGTGCAGCATTCTCATATTTTACACGTGTGATATATATTCCTTAATATCTCTACAACAAGCAAAGTTCTTCGCAGCGCATATAACATACCCATATGTCTCCCATATGTCTCGGCTGCGGCGCGGCCTTTCATAAGTAAAGACAGAATAGAATTAAAGTGCTCATAATTCATAATAAAAAAAAAATACGTTTATTATTTTATATTTTATCTGTTCTTGATTTACCACACTTACACTCTAGTGTACGAGTGGATATTGTTACTTTTTTTATCGAATCATAGTTCTTAAGTTCTTATATTTTTATTTAATTAATTATTTTTCTTCTTTATTTATGAAATTTCTTCACTGTAATATTTCTACACACGCCTTTTTTTTGGAGGTCTACATCCATTATGTGACATAGGGGTTACATCTCGCACAAAAGTTAATAGTATATCACTTCTGCGAATAGCTCGTAATACTGCGTCTCTTCCTAGACCGGGACCTTTTATCATGACTTCTGCTCGTTGCATACCTTGATCTACTACTGTACGAATAGCATTTGCTGCTGCAGTTTGAGCGGCAAAGGGTGTTCCTTTTCTCGTATCCTTGAATCCACAAGTACCGGATGAGGACCAGCAAACGACCCGGCCCCTTATATCTGTAACCGTGATAATGGTATTATTGAAACTTGCTTGGACATGAATAACTCCTTTTGGTATTCTACGTGCACTCTTACGTGAACCAATACGTACATTTCTACGTGAACTAGCTCTTGGTATAGCTTTTGCCATATTGTATGGTCTCATATGAGTAAGAAATATATGGATATATCCATTTTATGCCAAAATAAATTCTTTTTTATACATTGAGCTCTTTAGTGAGTCTGATTATCCTTGTCTTTGTTTATGTCTTGAGTTTGGGCAAATTACTATAATACACCCCCGTCTGCGAATAAGTCTACATTTTTCACAAATTTTACGAATGGAAGCTCTTATTTTCATATTTGTTATTCTTTATCTTAATTATAAATTTGGTAGGAAAATTAGTTTCTTAAAATTTTTCATATCGAATAATATTAAATAAAAACTATCTAATCTTTTAAATCTTTGTTTCGGAGTCTATAAATTATACGTCCCCGAGTTGAATCATAACGACTTATTTCAATTTTTACTTTATCTCCCAGCAATATCCGTATAAAACTACGTCGGATTCTTCCTGAAACATAACCTAGAATCATATCTTCATTATCTAACCGAACTCGGAACATGCCGTTGGGAAGCGATTCGGTAATTAAACCTTCATGGATCAATTTTTGTTCTTTCATTATAGGCCAAGTCTCCTTGAAGTCTTAACTAATGGAGTCTAACCAATATTTTAGTAGATAACTCATATCTTTTTTTTTTTTATTATAAAAAAAAAAAAGAAGTGTTTTCATATCACATTTGGATATTAATTTGGATATTAAAAGAATTACCATATATAACACAAAATTTCTCCACCGATTCCTTCGAGTCTAGCCTCCCAATCTGTCATTATACCTTTAGAGGTAGAAAGAATGACAATCCCTATTCCACCTAAAATTCTAGGAATTCGTTGATAGTTAGAATATATTCGTAGACCAGGTCGACTAATCTGTTTTAAATTTAAAAAATTTATATAAGATCTTTTCCTATTCCCTCTATGTCGCAGGGTTAAAACAAAAAAATATTTGTTTTTTTCACTATGTTTCCTGACATTTTCAATAAAACCCTCTTTTAAAAGTATTTTAACAAAATTTTCTGTAATATTATTAGATGCTATGCGAACAACTCTTTTTCTATCCATATCAGCATTTCGTATAGAGGTTATTATCTCAGCAATAGTGTTTATACCCATGATAAAAATTATTGGTAACTAAAAATTGTATATAATAAACATGTTTTTATTTTTTTTTATTTTTTTTATAATTTTTTTTATAATATCTCGGGAGCTAATGAAACTATTTTAGTAAAATTTAATTGTCTTAATTCCCGGGGGATTGCACCAAAAATTCGAGTTCCTTTAGGGTTTCCTTCGTAATCAATCAAAACGGCAGCATTGTCATCATATCGTATTATCATACCGTTGTCACGTTTAAGTTCTTTGCGAGTACGCACAATTACAGCTCTTACTACTTCTGATTTTTCTAGGGGCATACTTGGTACTGCTTCTTTGATCACAGCAACAATAACGTTGCCAATATGAGCATATCTATGATTACTAACTCCTATGATTCTAATACACATCAATTCTCGAGCCCCGCTATTATCCGCTACACTAAAATGTGTCCGAGATTGAATCATATAAAATTTTTAGTCTATTCTTTTCTTTAGTCTATTCTTCCAATGCAAAGGGTGAAGAAAATAAAAGAAATATTGGTTGTCTAAAAAAAATCCATACTTTACTTTTTTTTAATCCCAAGATTAATTTCTGCCGGTTATACATTTTTTATCTAGAAATAATAAATTGAGTTCGTATAGGCATTTTTGATGCTGCTATTAAAATAGTGTGCCTGGCTATATTTTCGGTTACTCCGCTCATTTCATATAGTATTCGTCCGGGTTTAATAACAGTTACCCAATATTCAGGAGATCCTTTCCCTGAACCCATGCGTGTTTCGGCCGGTCTTACTGTAACTGGTTTATCTGGAAATATGCGGACCCATATTTTTCCACCACGGCGTGCATTTCGTGTCATTGCTCGTCGGCCCGCTTCTATTTGTTTAGATGTGATCCAAGTGGGTTCAAGTGCTTTAAGAGCATATTTACCGAAACAAATATGATTACCTCGATAAGATATTCCCTTCATTCTTCCTCTATGTTGTTTACGGAACCTAGTTCTTTTGGGGTTATAGTTGATGTTTTTTCCTAATTTTATCTCTACTACAGAACTGGACATGAGAGTTTCTTTTCATCCAGCTCCTCGCGAATATGCGAATATGAAATTATTTAAAAAATTATTAAAATTAAGAGAACGTTTTCGCGGGCGAATATTTACTCTTTCAATTTCTATTTTAGTCGTAGCATTTGTTTTTGACTTCACAGAATAAATGAATTGATTTCCGGTTCATTTCGCCATCCCAACTGGTGAATAATTAAGATTCATTTGTTCAATAAAATATTTTTTAGTCACAGGTTTCATCGTTTCCGCCTCTTCGTACTTGAATGGTATGGTTAGGTCAGAATTTTACAACGGAGCTCACAATTAATTTTTGAGTCGACCTTCTTAGTCTTTAGTTACTCAAAGCTCTTTTTTTTTCTTTTATTACGTGGATTCATTAAATATTTAATTTAATTATTATGGATGAATCAGTTTAGTATTGATGCTTTATTACATTGTCTTTTATGAGATGACTCATAGACCTTACATAACATATTGGAATTTTATATCATTGATATTTTTCTCTCTTTTTCTCATCCTTCCATTTATACATACCCTATCCCTATAGCCCTATAGAATATGAATTTAATTTTTATTTTAAACTTAGAATTTATTTATTAAAAAAATTTCAGTTGTTACAAAGATATGACCACATATCTTGACTGGTTCCTTAGATTCAAATAGTTATAGTACGAAGTGATGAGCTGGTTTTCAGACAGACTGTCAAGCAGGTCTTTTTGAATCCTAATTCTAATAAAAATCAACGAGTCACACACTAAGCATAGCAATTATATCAAAATCAAAGGGGTCAATAGAATTTTTATTTTATCCTATAGAATTAACTTGAATTAGAAAATTAAAGCTTTTTTTTTATTTATTTTTCTTCCTTGTCTATAAAAATCCAAATTTTGATGCCTAATACTCCATAGATAGTCTGCACTGGATAGGAACAATAATCAATTTTAGCTCGAATAGTTTGTAGGGGAACCCTCCCTTCTCGGATCCATTCGACACGTGCAATTTCTTTTCCGTCAATACGCCCAGAAATTTTTACTTGAATTCCTTTTGTATCTGCTTGTTCAGTTAATTCAATAGCCTTTTTTATTGTTTTTCTAAATGAAACTCTATTCTTTAATTGTTTGGCTATAAATTCTGCAAGAATATTAGGATTTCTATAAGGCTTTTTAATTCTTTTGATAGCAATGTTAAGTTTTCGGTTCACATAAGAAAATTCTTTTTGTAAATTAATTTGTAATTCTTCTATGCCTCGAGGTTTACTTTCTATTAATAACTTTGGGAATCCCATAAAAATTATGACTTGGATCAAATCTATTCTTTTTTTAATCTTTATACGAGCAACTCCTTCGGTGCTGGAGGATATGAACATATTCCTTTTTACATAATTTTTGATAAAATATCTTAATTTTTGATCTTCTTGTATACCCTCAGAATAATTTTTTGGTTGCGAAAACCAAAAAGAATAATGTTTTTTATTTGTACCAAGTCTGAAACCAAGTGGATTTATTTTTTGTCCCATATATAATACTACCCCACTATAATATAAATATACACATCAGGAATAGTCTTTTTCCATTTAGCTTTTTAAAAAGAATATATAATATAATATATATCTTCAGATTCATATTATATTTTTTTCATATTTATCTAAATCTCTAAATCTAAAGATATATCTTTCACTACAATAGTTATATGACAGGTAATTCGTTTTATCGCATAACTACGCCCGCGAGCTCTAGGTTTTAATTTTTTCGTGATAATACCATCATTAACTTCGGCTTTACTAATTACTAAATTGGTTTCAGTAGAACCCATATTGTAAGCAGCATTTGCTGCTGCAGAATAAACCAAATTTAAAATTTGGTAACACGCTCTATAAGGCATGAACTTGAGTATCATAATTGTTTTATCATAAGAACGACCCCGGATTTGATCAATTACTCTTCTTGCTTTGTCAGCAGATAGACATATATGTTGACCTAAAGCGTATACTTCAGTTTTTTTTTTTCTTAACATTAATGTTTATCTCCTACTTTCAATCTCCTACTAAAAGTTAAAGTAACTATCTAATCTATGTTTATATTTATATATATAATATATATTTTATTTTTTTATTTTTTTATAAGATTAACGCCTAGATTTAGTATCACTTTTTGCGTGTCCTCGGAAATTTAAAGTAGGTACAAATTCTCCTA